TTGAAGAATTACAAATGAACGTACAAAAAGAATTGAATTATATGACTAAAAAGCTTAACATTACTATTCAAAGAATAGCCAAACCTTATGGTTACCCTACGATTCTTGCCGAATTTATAACCAACCAATTAAAAAATAGAGTGTCATTTCGCAAAGCAATTAAAAAAGCGATTGAATTAACCAAACAAGCAAATACAAAGGGAATTCAAATACAAATTTCAGGTAGGATCGACGGAAAAGAAATTGCACGTATCGAGTGGATCAGAGAGGGTAAGGTTCCTCTACAAACCATTCGATCTAAAATTGATTATTGTTCCTATCCAACTCGAACGATCTATGGGATATTAGGCATAAAAGTTTGGATAGTTAGAAACGAAGAATAATAAGACTCTACTTGTCTATTAATAATAGAAAACAAAAAGATAAATTCGAATTTTATTGTATAATTAATATGTTATAAGATTAAAAAAAAATTGTATTAACTATCAATTTGATAAAATTGCTATGCTTAGGGTTCGAATTCAAAAGAAATGGACCAAGCCTGTAGAACTAATAACTATAGAACTAATCAAATCAAAAATATATATATATATTATTTGATTGTAGCTCCAAAATATATATATATATTATTTGATTGTAGCTCCAATCAAAGTCAAGAAGATAGGATAATATATGTATGTATATATGGATTATCTCGTTGTAACAACTAAAATACTTTTTTTTTATTAAATAAAAAAAAATTGATTATGAACTATAATCAATATACAGAAATAATAAAAAATAATAGTGTGCAGTAAGTAGACGAAAGGGTGAGGGAAAGAAAATATCAATGATATATGATTCGAAATGTAAGGTACATGAGTCATCTCAAAAATGAAATGAAAAGTAATAAAAAAGCATCAATACCAATTTATCGATTGATTTATTCATATAACAAAAAAAAGAGCTTCGAGTCAATAAAGACTAATAATATTGACAACCAATTTTAATTATCCGTTGTGAAATGAACACCTAATCAATCATTACTATAAATTTCATATAAATTTAGAGATAGTGGGAACGACGGAACCCGTGAATACATAAAATGTTAACATAAGATTCATGTGGCGGGATGGCGGAACAAACGGTAAAATATGCGGAGAGGTCATGAACTACCTTGTAAGACTGAACTAGATAGATATTAAAAGAGTCCATATTCGCCCGCGAAAGTTTTTTATTTGATATGGTTAGTTATAGATTCAAATTTCAAATAAGATATACAAATTCCTACAAAATTACATGAAATATCAATAATTCCCAGGATTTCGTGAATTATTCATTTTTAATGAAGACACGTACATGAATAATTTTAGAACACCTTTTTTCATTCGCGAGGAGCTGTATGAGAAGAAATTATCAGGTCCAGTTCTGTAGTATGGAATTGGGAGAAACAATCATCAACGATATATAACCCCCCAACCAAAAACCAGATTCTGTAAACAACATAGAGGAAGAATGACGGGAATATCTTATCGAGGCAATCGTATTTGTTTTGGTAAATATTCTCTTCAGGCACTTGAACCTGGATTACATCTAGGCAAATAGAAGCACCGAACAATGTAACGAAACGCGCGTCGGGGTGGAAAGTTCTGGGTACGTATATTTCCAGACAAACCAATTACAGTAAAACCAACGGAAACTCGGATGAGTTCGGGGAAAGGATCCCCCGAATATTGGGTATCGGTCATTAAACCAGGTCGAATACTTTATGAAATGGTCGAAATAGCATAAAATATAGCCAGAAAGTCCATTTCTATCGCGGCGTCCAAAATACGCCTATTTGAACTAAATTAATTTTTTCCCGATAGAAATGGATAACGAATAAAATACTTTGATTGCAATAGGGAATTATAAAAATTATGATTCAACCTCAGACCCATTTAAATGTAGCAGACAATAGCGGAGCTCGCGAATTGATGTGTATTCGAATCATAGGAACTCGCAATCGACGATATGCTCAGATTGGTGACATTATTATTGCTGTGATCAAAGACGCAATGCCCAATATGCCCTTAAAAAGATCAGAAGTGGTTAGGGCTGTAATTATCCGTACTTGTAAAGAACTAAAACGCGAAAATGGTATAATAATACGATATGATAATAATGCTGCAGTTGTCGTTGATCCAGAAGGAAATCCAAAAGGAACTCGAGTTTTTGGTGGAATTGCCAGGGAATTGAGATATTTAAATTTTACTAAAATAATATCATTAGCTCCCGAGGTATTATAATTTATAGTAGGATATTTGTTTGAATGATTCATTAGTTAATTTTTTTTTCACGTATATGCCTTTCTTTCATATTTAACCATATTATTAAAAATTGAAAAACGAAAAAAAATTACTATGTTGATTATATTATATATCAATTGAGATTTATTTGTTCATCATGGGTAATGGCACTAGTACTGATATAATAACCTTTATACGAAATGCTGACATGAATAGAAAAGGAATGGTTCGAATAGCATCAACTAATATCATCGAAAGCTTTGTTAAAATACTTTTACGAGAAGGTTTTATCGAAAACGTGAAAAAAAATGAGGAAAGCAACCAAGATTTTTTGATTTCAACCCTACGACATCGAAAAAATAGGAAAAAACCATATAGAAGAAATTTTTTTAATTTAAAACAAGTTAGCCGTCCCGGTTTACGAATATATTCGAACTATCAACGAATTCCTAGAATTTTAAGTGGTATAGGTATTGTAATTCTTTCTACCTCGAAAGGTATAATGACAGACCGAGAAGCTCGATTAGAAGAAATCGGCGGAGAAATTTTGTATTATATATGGTAATTTTATGATATCCAAATTGGATTAAAAACTTCGTTTTTGAGAAAAAAAAAGGTTCAAAATTAAGGAATGTCAAATATGAAAATAAGAACCTCGGTTCGTAAAATTTGTGAAAAATGTCGATTGATCCGAAAACGACGACGAATTCTCGTAATTTGTTCCAACCCGAAACATAAACAAAGACAGGGATAACCTTTCTAAAAAGGTATAGGTATTGTAATTCTTTCTACCTCGAAAGGTATAATGACAGACCGAGAAGCTCGATTAGAAGAAATCGGCGGAGAAATTTTGTATTATATATGGTAATTTTATGATATCCAAATTGGATTAAAAACTTCGTTTTTGAGAAAAAAAAAGGTTCAAAATTAAGGAATGTCAAATATGAAAATAAGAACCTCGGTTCGTAAAATTTGTGAAAAATGTCGATTGATCCGAAAACGACGACGAATTCTCGTAATTTGTTCCAACCCGAAACATAAACAAAGACAGGGATAACCTTTCTAAAAATAAAAAAAAAAGACCCGAAATTATAAATTATAATCAATTCAAAAAAAAATATAAATAATAAATTAAGAGTAAGAGAATGAATAAAAAAAAGAATAATAACAAAAAACGCCCTTAATTTTATTTAACATGAAAGAAATGGATATATCCATATATTTCTCACCAATTCAGATTGATTTATGAAATGATAAAATATGGTAAAACCTATATCAAGAATCGGTCCACGTAGGAATGGACGTATTGGTTTATCTAAGAATACACCTAGAATACAAAAGGGGGTTATTCATGTTCAAGCAAGTTTCAACAATACCATTGTAACAGTTACAGATGTACGAGGTCAGGTAATTTCATGGTCCTCCGCCGGTACTTGTGGATTCAAGGGTCCAAAAAGAGGGACACCATTTGCTGCGCAAACCACAGCGGAAAACGTTATTAATACGGTAGTAGAACGGGGTATGAAAAGCACGGAAGTCTTGATAAAGGGCCCCGGTCTCGGCAGAGATTCAGCATTACGAGTTATTCGTAGAAGTGGTATGCTATTAAGTTTTGTACGAGATGTAACCCCCATGCCACACAATGGCTGTCGACCTCCTAAAAAAAGACGTGTGTAAAAATAAACATTGAAAATAATTCAAGAGAAATAAACGATTCCATGATCGGAGAAAACAATATTACTATGGTTCGAGAGAAAGTAACAGTAGCCACTCGGACATTACAGTGGAAATGTGTTGAATCAAAAGTAGACAATAAGCGTTTTTATTATGGCCGTTTTGTTTTGTCGCCACTTATGAAAGGTCAAGCTGATACAATAGGCATTACAATGCGAAGAGCTTTGCTTGGAGAAATAGACGGAACGTGTATCACACGTGCAAAATCTGAGAAAATATCACACGAATATTCTACCATAGTAGGTATTCAAGAATCAGTACATGAAATTGTAATGAATTTGAAAGAGATTGTATTGAGAAGTAATTTGTATGGAACTTGGGACGCATCTATTTGTGTCAGGGGCCCGAGGTATGTAACTGCTCAAGACATCATTTCGCCACCTTTTGTGAAAATCGTTGATAATACACAGTATATAGCTAGTTTGACAGAACCTATTGATTTTTGTATTGGATTACAAATTGAGCGGAATCGTAGATGCCGTATAAAAACATTACATAATTTTCAAGATGGAAATTATCCTATAGATGCAGTATTCATGCCTGTTCAAAATGTGAATCATAGCATTCATTCCTATGGAAATGAAAAACAAGAAATACTTTTTATCGAAATATGGACAAATGGAAGTTTAACTCCGAAAGAAGCACTTCATGAAGCTTCCCGAAACTTAATTGATTTATTTATACCTTTTCTACATGTGGAAGAAGAAAACTTACATTTAGAGGACAATACATACAAAATGACTTTACCACTTTTTACCCTTAATGATAGATTCACTAAACTAAGGATAAATAAAGAAACAAAAAATTTGAAATATATTTACATTGACCAATTAGAATTGCCCCCCAGGATATATAATTACCTTAAAAGTTCAAATATACATACATTGTTGGATTTTGTGAATAAAAGTCAAGAAGATCTTATGAAAATAGAGCATTTTCAAATACCAGATGTAAAACAGATATGGGATATTCTAGAAGAGCATTTCGAAATTGATTTCCCCCAAAATAGCTTTTAAATCTATTTTTTTATCGTTTTAAAAAATTAGAAGGGTGTTTTGATCCTTTAATATTTAGTATAATCCATAGATTTGATATTTGGAATAGATACTGAATCTAATTGAACAAATGTATCTAGGGATAAAATTCAGTTTGAAACAGGCCTTTATTCCCTAGATACACACTAAAAGATATAATTTTTTTTTCAATTTAATTAATTTCAAAAAGACCTAACGTTAAGGATTTATCAATAGGTAATGTTGCCCCAATGCCCAACCAAAGGGCTGTTGTAGTACCAATCAAAAATATAGTTGTCGCTATTGGACGACGAAATGGATTTTGGAATTTATTAACATTTTCTAAAAAGGGTACTATTAATAATCCCACGGGGACTGAAATCATTAAAAGAACACCTAATAATTTATTGGGTACTGTACGAAGTATTTGAAATACAGGAAAGAAATACCATTCTGGTAATATTTCCAAAGGAGTTGCAAAAGGATTCGCGGGTTCACCAACCATTGATGGTTCTAAAACCGATAAGCCCACGTTACATGCAATAGTTCCTAAAATGACTACCGGAAAAATGTATAAAAGGTCATTTGGCCATGCGGGTTCTCCGTAATAATTATGGCCCATCCCCTTGGCCAATTTAGCTCTTAATACAGGATCATTTAAATCAGGTTTTTTTGTTATTGAGATAGGTATAGATGATCTACCCCCCGAAGGAACCGGATATGATAATTTTTTATCATCCGGCTCGAGCAAAAGAATCAAGGGGATCAAAAAAAAATGTTATTCAAATTCAGATTTAGATTATTTTTTATACACATTTATACTAAGTATGAATGCTTATATGTATGTAATAGTAAGAAAACTTTTACTTCCATCTTTTTATTTTTTATATGTATGTAATAGTAAGAAAACTTTTACTTCCATCTTTTTATTTTTTATATTAAGTTACAAGTAAATACTCAACACCCCAATAGGCTTACAAAGTTGATCATGATAAAATGCTTTCTGGGTCGTCTCAAACCTCTCTATTTTTGTTTATACCCAAGTATAGTTGTATACTTTTTACATGCAAAGGAAAGGGTTTACTTGTTACTAACAAAGTGTAGCCTCTGTTCTTCTTTAGATCCTTTGTTTCACTCCGATAATGTTATCAATCTAATCAATGCAAAAGAAATGAATGCATTTCCATACTATACTCTTTCGTTTAGTTAGTGAACATAGATACAAAAAAAATATTCATTATGCTACCCCATATACTTAGTAGACTGGATCTTACGAAGCCTATGCACAACCCGACTTAGGTCTACTGGAGATCATAGAAAAGATTATCTTCAATCGAACCGGCTTACGCGAGATTACACCGATGATTGAAACAAGAACACGTTTTGTTATGAATTAAAATGTGGCAGATAGATAAGAACGTATGTCTGCACGGCCAAATCAGTAGTTCAAGTCACACACTGCCATAATCCATTTATTTTCTCTTCGGAAAATTCACTTCAACTATTCATATCAAATAAACTACAGTTAAATTACAAGAGTTGAAGAGAAATATCCAAAGACATGTTTTATTCTTTTCAATAATCCACACTTATAGCAATGAAAACTTATTGTTCCTCTACCAAGTGATAAACTATATTATGCCAAACCCAAAAGTGATGATTTTATAAAGGACCTGAAATACCTTGTTTACGTATCATTGAAAAGTGCATTAACATAAATACGGCAGTAAGAAGCGGCAATACAAAAGTGTGTAAACTATAAAACCGCGTTAAAGTGAATTGTCCCACACTAGCACTTCCACGTAATAACTCTACCAGAGGCGATCCAATTATAGGAATACCTTCAGGTACACCTGTTACAATTTTTACCGCCCAATAACCAATTTGATCCCGAGGTAAAGAATAACCAGTTACACCAAAAGATGCGGTCAATACAGCCAGAACCACACCTGTAACCCAAGTCAATTCGCGGGGTTTTTTAAATCCACCCGTGAGATATACACGAAATACGTGCAGGATCATCATTAAGACCATCATACTTGCCGACCACCGATGAACCGATCGGATTAACCAACCAAACTTCGTTTCCGTCATTATGTATTGAACAGAGTCAAAGGCCTCAGTAACGGTCGGACGATAGTAAAAGGTCATAGCAAATCCCGTAGCTACTTGTACTAAAAAACAAGTAAGTGTAATTCCTCCTAGACAATAAAATATATTGACATGAGGGGGTACATATTTACTAGTTATATCATCTGCAATCGCCTGAATCTCGAGACGTTCTTCAAACCAATCATAGATTTTATTGAGATAGGTAAACCAAAGACACTCCCTCTCGTAGAACTGTATATGAGACTTTTATCTCGTACAGCTCAAGCAGAAACACCTCAATACTGATTGCAACGTATATGTAATCAACTATTTAAAACTTATGAATCCTCCGTTTTTTTTTCTATTTTTCGATCCAAAAATTAATACGAAAGCTCTTTTTTTTTGATGATAATGCCACAATATCAAGTTGGCTCATTCATATGTTGATCGTTACAGGCGTCTTGAATTTTCTCTTTACCTATTTCTTGGATTTATTCTTTTTGTTTGCATAGTTTGCATATAGAATCTGGTTTTTCGATTCTTGATATTGATAGGAATTCATCTTGTTCGGACTCTATGAATCGACTGAAACCTCAGATTCATACTAGAACTACCGTGATTCAATAAAATCTCTCAAGCTAAGACCAAGATTCCATGAGTCAAAACCACAAGATCATCACTTAGTCACTGAATCGATCTAATGAATGACTCCAAAGAAAAGCACACATTTTTTTGTACAAAAAAAGCGCATCGCAAAAGAATCTAAAAACAATCCATCATTTGAATAAGAATCTAAAAACAATCCATCATTTGAATAATGTTTTTTTTTAATTTGTTGGAGTCCAGCCGTAAGGTATGAATATTCAGTATGAATCATAGTTCCAATATTTCTTAATTTATTTCATATATTCCGTGTTCCAGATACTAGAATAAATATCCGACGAGGTAGAACCATCTCTCAAGATGACAGACCCATTCTCTGTATTATCAATAGAAGCCATTCTAACAAGTCACACACTCATATTCCAGAAATACAACAGTACATAACAAAAAATTCCACGGTCGAACTACCAAAATCGAATAGACTAGAAATTCAAGACCTAAATAAAGGATTCTCTTTTTGCAAAGCTAAGATCTCGTAAATCTTATGAATCTAATTCATTGAAATTCCATACAGTAAAACGGACGAATTATAAATTTCCAAAAGAATAGATAGGAATATTGCAAATAGAACCATTGCAACACCCATCAAAAGGGTAGTTCCCCACCCGGGAGCCACTTTACCATATTCCGAATTTAATGGTTTTAATAACGATCCGGTGTTAGTTCGTTTTGAAACAGATTTCGAACTAACCTCAATAGTTTGTGTTGCCATAAATCCTAGTGTATTGATTAAGATCTGTTGACTTTGTATACCATTACGTTGTAAATAATCTTATCATAGATCTATTGAAATCTTAAAATTATATAACAATGGAAACAGCAACCCTAGTTGCCATCTCTATATCTGGTTTACTTGTAAGTTTTACTGGGTACGCCTTATATATCGCCTTTGGGCAGCCCTTTCAACAACTAAGAGATCCGTTCGACGAACACGGGGACTAGTTGAAGAGCCCTCAAGAGGGCTCATTACTTCAATTGAGAGAATTAAAAAAAATTTCATCTTTTTTGTTTTATTGGAACTTTAGGCGGTTCTCGAAAAAAGATAGCGAAAAAAATAATTCCTAAAGTAGAGACTAAAAGGAATGTATAAACCAATGCTTCCATAAATTCAATCGTAGTTTACAATTATAGCTTCCGTACCTAATTATATTTATTTGGTTGGATTGGATTGGATCACGGAGAAAGAAAGAGCAGAGCGGACAATGGTTCATTCAAATAAATTTATGTGCCTATGTCAACTGCCCCAAATACAATTAAATAGAAGCGAAAAAGTATTGTATCAGACTACCTGTCTTCTTGTAGTTGGATCTCCTAGTTTTTGGAATGTTCCAAATTCCACTTGAGCATCTAAATCTGGATCAATACCAGCAAAAACATCTCGGAACAATGTTCTAGCACCATGCCAAATATGTCCGAAGAAAAAGAGCAAAGCAAAAGAAGCATGCCCAAAAGTAAACCAACCCCTTGGGCTGCTACGAAAAACCCCATCAGATTTCAACGTAGCACGATCAAATTCAAAAATTTCACCCAATTGAGCGCGTCGAGCATATTTTTTAACAGTAACAGTATCGCTATAACTGATTCCGTTTAGTTCGCCACCATAAAACTCAACAGTTACACCTATTTGTTCGACACTATACTTCGATTCTGCCCTTCTAAAAGGCACATCCGCTCTAACAATTCCGTCTCTGTCTATCAAAACAACCGGAAATGTTTCAAAAAAAGTAGGCATACGACGTACAAAAAGTTCGCGCCTTTCTTTATCTCTAAAGATGGGGTGTCCTAACCATCCAACAGCTATTCCATCTCCGTTGTCCATTGAACCCGCTCTAAATAATCCCCCCTTTGCCGGATTATTGCCGATGTAATCATAAAAGGCTAATTTTTCGGGAATTGTAGACCAAACTTCCGATAAACTTTTTTTTTCGGAAAGCCCGGTTTCCACTATTCGATATATTTCTTGCTGGAAGTATCCCTGATCCCATTGATAACGAGTGGGTCCAAATAATTCGATCGGCGTAGTTGCTGAACCATACCACATGGTTCCAGCAACTATAAAAGCGGCAAAAAAAACAGCCGCAATACTACTGGAAAGAACGGTTTCAATATTTCCCATACGTAATCCTTTGTATAGACGTTGAGGCGGGCGGACACAAAGATGGAATAGGCCCGCTAATATCCCCAATGTCCCGGCTGCAATATGATGAGAAGCTATTCCTCCTGGAACAAAAGGATCAAAACCTTCCACACCCCACGCCGGAGTTACGGGTTCTATTTTGCCTGTTAGTCCATAGGGGTCAGAAACCCATATTCCAGGGCCATACAGTCCCGTTACATGAAATGCACCAAAACTAAAGCAAGCCACCCCTGATAGAAATAAATGAATTCCAAATATTTTGGGCAAATCCAAAACGGGTTTTCCTATACGATCATCAAAAAAGATTTCTAGATCCCAATAAACCCAATGCCAAATCGCGGCTAAGAAACACAAACCAGAAAAGGCAATATGTGCCCCTGCCACGCCTTCATAACTCCAAATACCCGGATTCGTTATAGCCCCCCCTGTGATACTCCAACCACTCCATGAATTGGTTATTCCTAAACGAGTCATAAAGGGTATAACGAACATACCTTGTCTCCACATTGGATCAAGAACTGTGTCAGAGGGATCAAAAACTGCTAATTCATATAGAGCCATCGAACCGGCCCAACCAGAAACTAGAGCTGTATGCATTATATGGACAGCAATTAACCGACCGGGATCATTCAATACGACGGTATGAACACGATACCAAGGTAAACCCATAAAAATACCCCTTACTTTAATCAAAGAAACAATTTAATTTTATTGCATTGGAAAAAACGACGGACCTAGTTGCTTTCAGTAGATTATCGCGAAACAGGGATTTCTCTTTTTCTATTCTATTGGCATTATATAACCAAACAATTCTATAGGAACAAAGAGAAACAGATTTATTTTAGACCCGATAAGTATCAATACGCAATCAGGGGTTAATACCACTTTAATAGGAGCAACTATGTCCCATCGGATTTTCAAAAGACCCGCCTATTCGTAATAATTTTACTTTACTAGGATTTATTTTTTTTCTTTCGATTAAATCGAATCTACATTTTTGGTTATTATGATATGATATAAGATATTCGTATTATGAAGATAATCAACCCATTGTTACGTTTCCACATCAAAGTAAAAGAAAGTCCTTCTTTTTTTATTTCATGCCCATTGGTGTTCCAAGAGTACCCTTTCGACTTCCCGGAGAGGCATATTCCACTTGGATTGACATATAGTGCGGCTTGTCAGATATTTTGGGTCATATGGGATTTCCCCGTTCTCTTTCCAAGATATCCTATGTTTGTTTCACCCTACAATGTAAAATGATTAATTGAATCATCAAAAAAAGGAAGCGTGAAGTACAATTCATTAGATCCCTTTTTTGGTGGGGGGGGGTTCGGATTAATATTATCAATTACAATTCAAATCGTTTATGGTTTACTTGGATGAACCAATAAGTATCCAGGCTCCGTTTAGAAAACCCGAATGATATATAATATATATATGTTATGTATTGTATGATTTTCACTTGAATGGTCTCCATAGGAGATATCTTAATCAATCGAGTAATATAACGATTGGCATAAGATTGGAAGAAGATATGAATTGAAAAAAAAAGCAAGGTTGTGTATGTAGTAAAGAAAAAAGAAACGGTAATGGTATTAGGAGCATTTGTCCTATATATGCATATGCAAATCAAAATCGGTCGGATCTTTACCCGGAGTAGAGCAGAAACCTAAAAATAGTAAAGAGTCCCACTCAGGAACAAGAAAATAGCATCGTGATTTGGATTGAATATCGGTGAAAAGAATACATCAATGAAAGGTTAGTTCGATAAGTTTCTTCATTTTTGATTTAAATTCTAGGGAAAAAGAAAAACACTAATACTTTTTGAAATATGTAAAGTTCCTTTGTTAGAAACAATCCGCTATGAAAAAATAAAGCGGCGGAAATATACAATACACATTGATTTTTCCCCCATTTTTTGGAACCGTATGCATCAAAAGGTGCATGTATGGTTTCGAAGGGAAACAGTTTAATCCTAATTAACCGACTTTATCGAGAACGACTCCTTTTTTTAGGCCAGGGGGTTGATAGTGAAATCTCGAATCAACTTATTAGTCTTATGGTATATCTCAGTATAGAAAATGATACCAAAGATTTTTTTTTTTTTATAAACTCTCCCGGCGGGTGGGTAATACCCGGAGTTGCTATTTATGATACTATGCAATTTGTTCGACCAACGGTACATACAATATGCATGGGATTAGCTGCTTCAATGGGATCTTTTCTCTTGGTCGGGGGGGCTATTACCAAACGTCTAGCATTCCCTCACGCTTGGCGCCAATGAGTTTTTTTATTTGATAAAAAAAAAGAAAACTATGCCTTCTCCATATGAAATAGGAATATGTAAGTAATAATAGCATGGCACTTCGAATTCGATATGAAAATTATTTTTATTATTTAAACAAAAAATTCGATTATGTATCGAGAGAGTAGTATTAGATTAAAAAAAAATATTTTTGTTTATATATATATCGGGATTTTGTTTCAGCGGCACAAACTTTTAAACTTTTTTGTTTTCACACAGGGAGGCTATGAACCATTTTTATGTTATGAAAGAGTATTCTAAAAAAAAAACAGAAAATCGAAATAAGGGAAAAATAATGAATTCTATTTTTGATTGAATCGAAAAGAAACTTTGGGATTGCCGGCTTACAGATACAATATATAAAGCAACGGTGCCATCATATTATGTTTTTTTAGCTAAAGAAAGTAAAGATGGCAAATTTACAGATTTAGGTCTGTCTGATAGTTTTGATCTTTCTTCGATGGAAAGTAAAAATAAATTACATTGTAGAGCCGTATGCAACGTGCAAAAGATGCCCGTACGGTTGTTCAATTTTACCTTTTTTCTTCACCCCCTCATAAAAAAAAAGAATCACTTTTTGTTATGTCATATCATCAGGGTAATGATTCATCAACCTGCTAGTTCTTATTTTGAGGCACAAACAGTAGAATTTGTCCTAGAAGCGGAAGAACTTCTGAAATTGCGCGAAACCCTGACAGATATTTATGTACAAAGAACGGGTAAACCCTTATGGGTTGTATCAGAAGACATGGAAAGGGATGTTTTTATGTCAGCAACAGAAGCCCAAGCTCATGGAATTGTTGATCTTGTAGCGGATGGCGGATGAATAAAACGGCTCTGTATTTCACGCAAATCTCCTGATTTGGTATTTTATCTTTTTACGAAATTCAAAATTATAGTAACTAAAAGTCATTCATAATTATCTGGTTAGGATCGATCTAAACCGGCCCATTATGGATATGATTCATCATGCCAACTATTAAACAACTTATTAGAAATACAAGACAGCCAATCAGAAATGTCACAAAATCCCCCGCTCTTCGGGGATGTCCTCAGCGCCGAGGAACATGTACTCGGGTGTATGTGCGACTCGTTCAAATCCTATCAAATCCAGCAATGGAGGAAAAAATCAAAACATATTACAGTATCAACGATCGGTACGGATAGAATCGAAGAACTCTATTCAATTCACTATAACGATCGGTACGGATAGAATCGAAGAACTCTATTCAATTCACTATAATGAATTGTTTATGGATGAAATTTATGGTTTTATATTGGTGTAAATCTACTCACCACAATTTACGATAATAAAAAATTCTCTAGTGATAGCAAATGCTTATTTCATTAAAGCGTAGAAATCCTTATTTGATTGAAACTTATGCTCGCATTCTTGCAAGAACGAACGGACTAACAGGATCAGCTACCCAGCCAACTTTCCTAATTAAATACCGTTACTATACAAATTTATTTGTTTGTGAAAGATCTAGTACTAGATAATTCATAGGTAGAGCAATGTGAACTGTACAAGTGACCAATAACAATGTTAGTTAAATGAAGGGGGGGGGTGACTCCGGTGTATAGAGAGGACCTTACCGTTTGATTCTTTTTTTTAATAAATAACCATAGAAACGATGGAACCTACCATTTCATTTTCATTTCGTTTATCCATTTAATTTTAATATTGAATATATGGATTATCTATATTTCTGACATCGAATACTAATCCAAATTATTAATTTGGTGTAAAATACCTAGGAAATAATAAACAAATATGGTGGTCGGGAGGGAAGGGTTATAATAGCAAAAATCGTTGGAATTATTATTTTATACATTGGAACAATCGTTTTGTTATTATATTAATAGACAGGGAAAATAATAACTATCAAACATTTGAATTCGTTATTAAATGAATTAAAGTCCCATTTAGGCAATGACTAGAATTAGGCGAGGATATATAGCTCGAAGGCGTAGAACAAAAATTCGTTTATTTGCAGCAAGCTTTCGAGGAGCTCATTCAAGGATTACTCGAACTATTACTCAACAGAAAATAAGAGCTTTGGTTTCGGCTCATCGGGATAGAGATAAAAAAAAGAGGGATTTTCGTCGTTTGTGGATCCTTCGGTTAAACGCAGTAATTCGCGGTAAAAGGGTATCGCATAGTTATAGTAAATTCATATATGATCTGCAGAAGAAGCAGTTGTTTCTTAATCGTAAAATACTGGCGCAAATAGCTATATCAAATAGGAACTGTCTTTATAAAATTTTCAATGAGATCATGAAATAAGGAGATTGGAATAAATGCATCGGAATTTTTTAAACGGCGTTCCCCGGAGAACAAACTCCGGGAAAGTGGAGTCGAAATAAACCAAATTAGGATGATAAAAACATAGGATTAAAATATCATACAAAATATTTCGAACATGCTAAATAAACAAACAATATTCTGCGTTTGCGTTCGGATTGTCATTTGGATTCAATTGAAGAATAAGCTTATTTTTTTCTGGTTCCAAAGCTTAAGGTTCTAGGAGCGGGCTTAGTTCTTTCAAATTGTTTCTCATTATTAAGAAAGGGTAATAAAGATAAAATACGAGCCTGTTTTATAGCACTAGTAATTAATCGTTGTTGTTTCAAGTTCAATCTATTTACTCGTCTAGATAATATTTTGCCCTGTTCACTAATAAATCGACTAATTAAACTCATGTTTCTATAATCAATTCGATCCCCCGGCCCAATCGGGGGCAATCTACTATGAAAAAGTCGCTTAGATTTCAGAAAGCGTCGTTT